TTTAAAAAATGAATAGGATTTACATGTTTTGTAATAATTGAGTTTCACATAAATAATTATTATTTTATACATAATTTAATATTATATTAAATTATGTATGTAGAATTATTTATTTAATAATATATAAATTATTTATATTAATATATAAATAATGTTATATATATATATAATTAAAAATTATTATATGATCTTATATTTCTACATAATATATAGATAAATAATAATATATAATAATTTAATGAATGATATTCTTAATTAAATTTGAAATTTTTTAGAACTAAATTAATAGATTAATATTGATTAATTAAACATTTATATATTAATATTAATCTATTAATCCTATCTAGTATAGTACTATAAAACTTTTTCTGCACGCTACAATTAAAAAATTGGATGCCTAATTTTTTATATATAAATTATATTGACTGTAAATTTTAAAGTTTATAGAAAAATTATAATAATTTTGAAATAAAAAAAATTTTTTTTAATATTATTAATAATTTATTTAAATAATAATAAATTGCATATATATATATATATATAAATAATTATTATTTTATACATAATTTAATATTATATTAAATTATGTATGTAGAATTATTTATTTAATAATATATAAATTATTTATATTAATATATAAATAATGTTATATATATATATAATTAATGTGTAATTTTAAAAATATTTATAAATAATAAATTTATAGGGGTATAATTTATTATTAATTGAGTTTCACGTAAAATTTTTTATATAAATTATATTATTATTTTAGTGATTAATTTTTTTTATATAGGAGGAATTACTAAATTTAATTATTTATTATTAAAATTTATAATAATTTTTAATAATGTGTAATTTTAAAAATATTTATAAATAATAAATTTATAGGGTATAATTTATTAATAATTGAGTTTCACGTTAATTTTTTATATTAATTATATTATTATTTTAGTGATTAATTTTTAGTGGCTATTAAAATTAGTTATTTATAATTAAAAATATAGAAATTTTTAATATTGTAATTTTTAGTATCATTATTATATTTTACTATATTTAATTCTATAGTTTTATAAATAATTAATAATTTTTTTTTGTAATATATGTATATACTTATATAAAGTTTTATTTTGGCTTATTAATTTGTTGTTAATTTAATTTATATGTAAATTTTTTTGTGAGTATTTTATTATTTTAATAATAATAAAATTTATTATAATTCGCAATAATTAGTTTTATTAATTAAAGAAATTTAGAAAAAGTAATATTAAAAAGTATTGATTAAATTTGTGCCAGCATTCGCGGTTATACAAATAATACAAATAAATTTTATTAGTTAAAGTTAAATTAATTTTTTATAAAAAAAATTAAATTTATTAAGTGAAATTTTTAAATTTATAGTTAATTTATTAAAAATAATTAAAGCTTAAAAATTTTTAAAATAAACTAGGATTAGATACCCTATTATTAAAAATGTAAATAATAAAATTAAAGTAGTAGTAGTTATGTTCTTGAAACTTAAAAAATTTGGCGGTATTTTAGTCTATTCAGAGGAACCTGTTTTATAATTGATAATCCACGATGGACCTTACTTATTTTTGTTAGCAGTTTATATACCGTCGTTATTAGAATATTTTATAAGAATATTAATATTCTAAATTTTTTTAAAAAAGTATATCAGATCAAGGTGTAGCTTATATTTAAGTAAAAATGGGTTACAATAAATTTATTTATATGAATATAAATTTGAAATGTTTATTAAAAGTGGATTTGATAGTAAAATTATAAAGATTAATAATTTGATTTTAGCTCTAAAATATGTACATATCGCCCGTCACTCTTATTATTAAGGTAAGATAAGTCGTAACATAGTAAATGTACTGGAAAGTGTATTTAGAATGCAATTTAAAGCTTATAAAGTAAAGTATTTCATTTACATTGAAAAGATTTTTGTGCAAATCAATATAAATTGATTTAAAATTTATTTATTTAATTTATTATGTTTATTTATTAATTTATTAAAAATAATTATTTAATTTATTGTTTTAGTATTTTTTAAGGAAATAATAAATTTTATTATAGTTAAATAGTATTGTGAAAGAAAATTTAAATATTTTGAAAAATTTTTATTAAAAAAGAAAATTTAATTTATTGTACCTTGTGTATCAGGGTTTATTAATTAAAAATTATAAATTATATAATTTTCTCGATTTTATAAGAGTTAATATATTATAAAAGTTATTGTAATAAAATTATTTTTAATAATATATTAGTAATGAAATGTTATTCGTTTTTAAAGGTATCTAGTTCTTTAAGAAATAAATTTAATTTAAAAATTTTGTATTATTTAATTAATTATATTAATTAAATAAATATTTAATTTTAATATTTTATGGGATAAGCTATAAAATAAAAATTTAAAAATAAATTAATTAATTATAATAAATATAAATTTAGGAATAATTATTATTAATAAAAATGTTATAATTTATTTTATAAAATAAATTATTTATTTATATTTTAAATATTTATTAAAGTATTTTTTTTAATTTTAAAAATAAATTAATAATGATAAAATTAGTATATTAATTTGTAATAATAAAATTAAATGATAAGTTATTATAAAGAATTCGGCAATACTAATATTTGCCTGTTTAACAAAAACATGTCTTTTTGATTTTTTTTAAAAGTCTAGCCTGCCCACTGAATAATATTTTAAATGGCCGCAGTATATTAACTGTGCAAAGGTAGCATAATCATTAGTCTTTTAATTGAAGGCTGGTATGAATGGTTGGACAAAATATTAACTGTTTCATAATAATTTATAATAAAATTTTATTTTTTAGTAAAAAAGCTAAAATTTATTTAAAAGACGAGAAGACCCTATAAATCTTTATATTTATTTTTATAATAAATTTTTAGAAGTTTTTAATTATTATAATTTTTAATATTTTATTGGGGTGATATTAAAATTTAAGAAACTTTTAATTTTTATTTCATTAATTTATGAGTAATTGATCCGTTATTAACGATTAAAAAAATAAGTTACTTTAGGGATAACAGCGTAATTTTTTTGGAGAGTTCACATTAATAAAAAAGATTGCGACCTCGATGTTGGATTAAGATATAATTTTAGGTGTAGTTGCTTAAATTTCAAGTCTGTTCGACTTTTAAATTCTTACATGATCTGAGTTCAAACCGGTGTAAGCCAGGTTGGTTTCTATCTTTAAAAAATTAAAATATTTCAGTACGAAAGGACCTTATATTTAATAAATTATTATTTTTAAAATGAATTTTATTAATATTTATTAAATACTATTTTGGCAGATTTAATGCAATAAATTTAGAATTTATTTATGTAATATTTTACAAATAGTACTTGTTATTTATAGAAAATATTTTATTTATTATTAGAAGATTAATATTAGTAATTTTTGTTTTAGTAAGAGTAGCTTTTTTAACTCTTTTAGAACGAAAGGTATTAGGATATATTCAATTTCGTAAAGGTCCTAGTAAAATAGGTTTATTTGGTATTGTTCAACCTTTTTGTGATGCAATTAAATTATTTACTAAAGAACAAACTTATCCAATATTATCTAATTATATTTCTTATTATTTTTCTCCAATTTTTTCTTTATTTTTATCTTTATTAGTATGAATATGTATACCTATATTTATGAAATTATTTTCTTTTAATTTAGGATTATTATTTTTTTTGTGTTGTACTAGTTTAGGTGTGTATACAGTTATAATTGCAGGTTGATCATCTAATTCTAATTATGCATTGTTAGGAGGATTACGAGGTGTAGCTCAAACGATTTCTTATGAAGTTAGTATGGCTTTAGTTTTATTAAGTTTTATTTTTTTAATTGGTAGATATAATATATTAATATTTTATAAATTTCAAATATTTATTTGATTTTTATTTATTTTATTTCCTTTTTCTTTAGTATGATTTAGTATTTCTTTAGCTGAAACTAATCGAACTCCTTTTGACTTTGCTGAAGGGGAATCGGAATTAGTTTCAGGATTTAATGTAGAATATAGAAGAGGGGGATTTGCTTTAATTTTTTTAGCAGAATATGCAAGAATTTTATTTATAAGAATATTATTTTGTTTATTGTTTTTAGGAAGTGATATTTATTCTTTTTTATTTTATATTAAATTAATATTTATTTCGTTTTTATTTATTTGAGTTCGTGGAACTTTACCGCGATTTCGTTATGATAAATTAATATATGTAGCTTGAAAAAGTTTTTTACCCTTTTCATTAAATTTATTACTATTTTTTTTAGGGCTTAAAGTTTTTTTAGTTTATTTTATTTAAATAATTAAATTTAGTAAAGTCAATAGAAAATTTAGTTTCTATCTTATATTTTCAAAATATATGCTTATCAAGCTCATTAACTAATTTAATAAATTATCTCATCATTTATTAATTAATGGGTTAAATAAAAAATAGGAAAAGTAAATTAATGTTAAAATTTGTCCAATGATAATATAAGGATTTTCAACAGGTTGAGCTCCAATTCAAGTCAATAAAAGTACAGTTGTAACTATAATTCAAAATAAAATTTGATTAATAGGATAAAATTGTAATCCTTGAAATTTTCTTAAATGATAAAATGGTATAATTATTAAAATTGCAATTGAAATTACTAATGCAATTACTCCTCCTAATTTATTAGGAATTGATCGAAGAATTGCATAAGCAAATAAAAAATATCATTCTGGTTGAATATGAATTGGTGTGACTAAAGGATTAGCAGGAATAAAATTATCAGGATCTCCTAATAGGTAAGGGTTAATTAATACTAATAAAATTAGTAATATAATTAATAAAATAAAACCTACAATATCTTTATAAGTAAAATATGGATGGAAAGGGATTTTATCAATATTAGAATTTAATCCTAATGGATTATTTGATCCTGTTTCATGTAAAAATAAAATATGAATTATTGTAGTTGCTAAAACAATAAAAGGAAGAATAAAATGAAATGTAAAAAATCGAGTTAAAGTTGCATTATCTACTGCGAAGCCACCTCAAATTCATTGAACGAGATCAATTCCAATATAAGGAATTGCAGATAATAAGTTTGTAATAACAGTAGCTCCTCAAAAAGATATTTGACCTCAAGGTAAAACATATCCTATAAAAGCTGTTCCTATAGTTAAAAATAAAATAATAACTCCTACTAGTCAAGTAGGAGTAAATAAATAAGAATTGTAATATATTCCTCGTCCAATATGTAAGTAAATACAAATAAAAAATAATGATGCTCCATTAGCATGAAGAGTTCGTAATAATCAGCCATAATTTACATCTCGACAAATATGATTAATTCTATTAAATGCTATATTGATATCTGCTGTATAGTGTATAGCTAAGAATAATCCTGTAATAATTTGAATTATTAAACATAAAAATAATAATGAACCAAAATTTCATCATATAGAAATATTAATAGGTGTTGGTAAATCAATTAATGATCTATTTATAATTCTTAAAATTGGGTGTTTAATTCGTAAAGGTTTATTCATTAGTTAAATATAGGTCGTAAAGGACCTTTAAATAATTTAGTAATTTTCACAATAGCAATTAGTGTAATTAATAAATAATTTATTAATAAAATTGTTATTAAATTTGTGGGAAAATTATATAATTTATTGATTGATAAAGAATTTTCTATAATATAAGAATTTAAATTAATAATAGATAAAATTTCATTATTTTTATATTGAAGTATTATATTTTTATCTATAAAAAATATAGTTAATAAAAATATAATTAATATCATGGAAGAAATTATAAATAATTTAATTGAAAGATTAAATATTTCATTTGATGCTAAGGAAGTTACATAAATAAATAAAACTAGTATTCCTCCTAAAAAAATTAAAAATAAAATATAAGAAAATCAAAAAGTTTTATGTATTAATCCTGATGTTAGAGAAATTAATGTAGTTTGAGTAAGTAAAGTTAATCCTATAGCTAAAGGATGTTTTATAAAAATAAATATAAAATTAAATAAAAATATTAAAGAAAATAAAATTCATTGTATAATAGCAAGAAATAGTTTAAATAAAATATTAATTTTGGGGATTAATGATAGGAAGATTTCTTTTTCTTGAAGTTTTAAAAGATAAACTTATTTTTGATTTACAAGACCAATGTTTTTATTAAACTATTAAAACAAATGATAATTTTTATTTGAAATTTACCAATAATTTTATTTTTTATAGGTGTATTTAGTTTTGTTTTTAATCGTAAACATTTATTATCAATATTATTAAGATTAGAATATATTGTTTTAAGATTATTTTTATTATTATTTATTTATTTAAATATAATTAATTATGAAATTTTTTTTAGAATAATATTTTTAGTATTTAGTGTATGTGAAGGGGCTTTAGGTCTTTCTGTTTTGATTTCGATAATTCGAATACATGGAAATGATTACTTTCAAAGATTTAATATTTTACAATGTTAAAGTTAATTTTAATAATTTTTTTTTTATTACCTTTATGTTTTATAAATAATTCGTATTGAATGGTTCAAAAAATTTTATTTATTTTTAGTTTTTTATTTATTTTAATAAATAATTATACTAATTATTTTATATCAATTTCTTATTTATTTGGTTGTGATCTTATTTCTTATGGATTAATTTTATTAAGTTTTTGAATTATTAGTTTAATATTTATAGCAAGTGAATTAATTTATAAATATAATAATTATATTAATTTATTTCAATTAAATATAATTATTTTATTAATTAGATTAATTTTAACTTTTAGAAGAATGAGATTATTTATGTTTTATATATTTTTTGAAATAAGATTAATTCCTACATTATTTTTAATTTTAGGATGAGGGTATCAACCTGAACGTTTACAGGCTGGTATATACTTATTATTTTATACATTATTAGTTTCATTACCTATATTAGTAGGGATTTTTTATTTATATAATAATGTGGGAAGTATAAATTTTTATTTATTAAGATTTTACAATTTTAATATAGAAATTTTATATATTTCATTATTATTAGCATTTTTAGTAAAAATACCTATATTTTTAGTTCATTTATGGTTACCTAAAGCACATGTAGAAGCTCCTGTTTCAGGGTCTATGATTTTAGCTGGAATTATATTGAAATTAGGAGGATATGGAATATTACGAATTTTTTCTTTTTTACAATTAATTGGATTACAATATAATTTTATTTGAATTAGAATTAGATTAATTGGGGGATTTTTAGTTAGTTTAATTTGTTTACGTCAAACTGATTTAAAAGCATTAATTGCTTATTCTTCTGTTGCTCACATAGGAATTGTATTAACAGGATTAATAACTTTAACTTATACAGGAATATGTGGTTCTTATTCGTTAATAATTGCTCATGGATTATGTTCTTCTGGGTTATTTTGTTTAGCAAATATTTCATATGAACGATTAGGAAGACGTAGATTATTGATTAATAAAGGGTTATTAAATTTAATACCTTCAATATCATTGTGATGATTTTTATTAAGTTCTGCTAATATAGCAGCTCCTCCTACTTTAAATTTATTAGGAGAGATTTCACTTATTAACAGAATTGTAAGATGATCTTGAATTACTATAATTATATTATCCTTATTGTCTTTTTTTAGAGCTGCTTATACATTATATTTATTTTCTTATAGTCAACATGGGAAAATTTTTGAAGGTATTTATTTATTTAGAAGAGGTTTAATACGGGAATTTTTACTTTTATTTTTACATTGGTTTCCTTTAAATTTATTAATTTTAAAGAGAGATATAGTTATATTATGATTGTATTTAAATAGTTTAAGTAAAATATTGATTTGTGGTATCAATGATAAGATAATTCTTTTTAAATCGTGAAAAATTTATCAATTTGTTTAATTAGATTTATTTCTTTATTTTTTTTTAGATTATTTTTATTTATTTTAAGTATAAATTTTATTATAGATGAGTATATTTTATTTATTGAATGAGAAATTTTATCTTATAATTCTGTTAATATTGTTATAACATTTTTATTTGATTGAATAAGTTTAATATTTATATCATTTGTTTTAATAATTTCTTCGTTAGTAATTTTTTACAGAAAAGAATATATAAGAGGGGATTTTAAAATTAATCGTTTTATTATATTAGTATTATTATTTGTTAGTTCAATAATAATATTAATTATTAGACCTAATTTAATTAGTATTTTATTAGGATGAGATGGATTAGGATTGGTTTCTTATTGTTTAGTTATTTATTTTCAAAATGTTAAATCTTTTAGTGCTGGAATATTAACGGCGTTATCTAATCGAATTGGTGATGTAGCATTATTATTAGCAATTGCGTGAATATTAAATTATGGTAGATGAAATTATATTTTTTATTTAGAATTTATATTTAATAATAATGAAATAATGATTATCGGTTCATTAATTATATTAGCTGCTATAACAAAAAGAGCTCAAATTCCATTTTCTTCTTGGTTACCTGCGGCAATGGCTGCACCTACTCCTGTTTCTGCTTTAGTTCATTCTTCTACTTTAGTTACTGCTGGTGTTTATTTATTAATTCGGTTTAATATTTTATTAGAAAATAGAATATTAGGAGTTATTTTATTATTATTAGGTAATTTAACAATATTTATATCAGGATTGGGGGCTAATTATGAATTTGATTTAAAAAAAATTATTGCTTTATCTACATTAAGTCAATTAGGGTTAATAATAAGTATTTTAGGTATGGGTAATTATAAATTGGCTTTTTTTCACTTATTGACTCATGCTTTATTTAAAGCTTTATTGTTTATATGTGCAGGAGCTATTATTCATAACATAAATAATAATCAAGATATTCGATTAATAGGAGGTTTAAGATTAATAATACCTTTAACTTGTGTTTGTTTTAATATTGCTAATTTAGCTTTATGTGGAATACCTTTTTTAGCTGGATTTTATTCTAAAGATTTAATTTTAGAAATAGTTTCTTTTTCTTATATTAATAGTTTTTCTTTTTTTTTATTTTTTCTTTCTACAGGTTTAACAGTTTGTTATTCTTTTCGATTAATTTATTATTTTATTTCAGGAGATTGTAATTTTTCTAGATTAAATTTATTAAATGATGAAAGTTGAGTTATATTAAAAAGAATATTAAGTTTATTATGTTTAAGAGTTTTTGGGGGAAGCATATTAAGATGATTAATTTTTTCTACTCCTTTATTTATTATTCTTCCTTGATATTTAAAATTAATAACTTTATTTGTATGTTTATTAGGAGGATTAATAGGTTATTTAATTGCGAAAATTAATTTATTTTTTATTAATAAATCTTTTTTTATATATAATGTTACTTATTTTTTAGGTTCTATATGATTTATACCTTATATATCAACTTATGGAATTATTAATAAAATATTAATAATTGGATTAATAGTGACTAAATCATTTGATCAAGGATGGTCTGAATTTTTAGGGGGACAAAAATTATATTATAACTTAATAAAAAGTGCTCAATTTAATCAAGATTTACAGAATAATAATTTAAAAATTTATTTATTAACTTTTATTTTTTGAATAATAATTGTTTATATAATATTAATAATTTATTAATATTCAAATAGCTTATAAATTAGAGTATAACATTGAAGATGTTAGGGAGATTAATTGATCTTTGAATATATTAATAAATTATTAATTTAATGAATTTTTTTTAGTAAATATTTATAAAAATTGGAATTTTATTATTACAATGAAAATGTAAGGTTTTATTTAAACTATATAAATTAGTTAAAAATTTATTAATAAAAATAGAAATATAAATGGAATTTAACCATTAAAAGTTAAAAGTTAGCAGCTTTTACTTGAACATCATATTTCTTTAATTGGAGTTATAATTCAATTTTATCATTAACAGTGATAAGCCTCTTTTTGGCTTCAATTAATTAATCAAAATAGAATAAGGGTAAATATACCTATATTTAGGTCGAAACTAAATGCAATTTATTGCTTCATATTCATATATTAAGGAAAATTGAAATAATTCAATACTTTTTGAATGCAAATCAAATGTTATATTTAACTATAACCCTAATTATTTATTTCAATTTAATATACCTTGATTTCATTCAAAATATAAACCAATTAATAAAATAATAATAAAAATAATTGATGTAATTGTTCATATAATTAAATTTGAAAATTTTATAATTAAAATAATTGGTAAAATTAAAGCAATTTCTACATCAAAAATTAAAAAAATGATAGTAATTAAAAAAAATCGTAATGAAAAAGGTATTCGTGATGTTGATTTTGGATCAAATCCACATTCAAAAGGAGATGATTTTTCTCGATCAGTTAAAGTTTTTTTTGATAAAATTGAAGCAATAAATATTACTAATACTGAAATAGTTATAATAATTAAACTAATTGTTAAAATAGATATAATTATCTATACTATCATTGATAGACTTTATGATTGGAAGTCAAGTATACTTTTTATATTATATAGATAAATTATTTAACCTCCTCATCAATAAATAGAGATATAAAGGAAAAGTCAAACAATATCAACAAAATGTCAGTATCAAGCAGCAGCTTCAAATCCAAAATGATGGGTTTTTGAAAAATGATTATTTAAATGTCGAATTAAACAAATTAATAAAAATGTAGTTCCAATTATAACATGAATTCCATGAAATCCTGTTGCCATAAAAAAAGTAGATCCATAAGAAGAATCTGCAATTGTAAAAGAAGCTTCTATATATTCATAAGCTTGCAGAATAGTAAAGTAGATTCCTAAAATAATTGTAAAAAATAAACTTTGTGTAGTTTGAGAATGATTATTTTTTATTAATCTATGATGTGTCCATGTTACAGTAATTCCTGAAGTTAATAAAATTACTGTATTTAGTAAAGGAATTTGAAAAGGATTAAAAGGAGTAATTCCTATTGGAGGTCAAATTGTTCCTAATTCAATGGAAGGTGAAAGACTTCTATGAAAAAATGCTCAAAAAAAAGAAAAAAAAAATAGAATTTCTGATAAAATAAATAAGATTATTCCTCAACGTAGTCCTTTAGTTACTATTTTTGTATGTAATCCTTGGTATGTACTTTCTCGAGTTACATCTCGTCATCATTGAAAAATTGTTAAAATAGTGATAATATTTCCTAAAAAAAATAAACTAGAATCATATTGATGAAATCACTTAATTAAGCCAGAAACAGTAGTTATAGCTCCAATTGATGCTGTTAAAGGTCATGGTCTATAATCAACTAAATGAAAAGGATGATTTGAATGTATTGGCATTAATTAACTTCTCTAGAATATAGTGTTCTAAGAACAGCAAAAACATAAGATTGAATTATAGCAACAGCTGATTCTAATGTTAATAAAGTAATTTGTGTAAAAATTAATAGATTTAATAAAATTATTGATATAGAAGGTCCAGTATTTCCTAATAAAGTTAATAATAAATGACCAGCAATTATATTTGCTGTTAATCGTACTGCTAAAGTTCCCGGTCGAATAATATTTCTAATAGTTTCAATACACACTATAAAAGGTATTAAAATAGAAGGAGTTCCTTGTGGTACTAAATGAGTAAATATGTGTTGAGTATTATTAATTCATCCAAATAGTATAAAACTTAATCATAAAGGAAGAGCTAATGTTAAAGTTAATGTTAAATGACTTGTTCTTGTAAAAATATATGGGAATAAACCTATAAAATTATTAAATAAAATTATTGAAAATAATGATACAAAAATAAAAGTGGAACCATTTATTCCTATAGGGGTAATTAAAATTTTAAATTCTTTATGTAAAGTTATTAAAATTGTATTTCAAAAAATATTATAACGTGAAGGTATTAATCAATATATTGAAGGAATTATTAAAAGACCTAAAAAAGTTCTTAATCAATTTAATGAAAAATTAAAAATTCTTGAGGAAGGATCAAATACACTAAATAAATTTGTTATCATTTTCAGTTTAATGAATTAAGTTTTATATTGTTATTTATTAAATTTAATTTAGGTATAATAGGGGTAAATGAATAATAATTTATTATATTAAAAATTAAAAAAGTAATAATAAAAATAATAAATAGGCTTAATCAATTAATAGGGGCTATTTGCGGGATTAAAAAATATCTTTAAAGATAATTTTAGTTTGACAAACTAATGTTATTTATTAACTAATTTTTTCATTAGAAGTAAGTGCTAATTTACTATTAAATGGTTTAAGAGACCAATACTTGCTTTCAGTCATCTAATGAAGAATTTAAATTTCTATAAATTCATTTAATAAAAGGTTTAATTGAAATTGTTTCAATTACAATTGGTATAAATCTATGATTAGCTCCACAAATTTCTGAACATTGTCCGTAAAATAATCCAGGTCGATTAATTAAAAAATTAGTTTGATTTAATCGACCAGGTGTTGCATCTACTTTTACTCCTAATGCAGGAATTGTTCAAGAATGAATTACGTCAATTGCTGAAATTAAAATTCGAATTTGTGAATTTATTGGTAAAATTACTCGATTATCAACATCTAATAAACGAAAATTATTACTTAATAGTTCATTAGTAGGAATTATATATGAATCAAACTCAATATTTTTAAAATCTGAATATTCGTATGTTCAATATCATTGATGTCCAATAGTTTTTAATGTAATTGCAGGATCATTAATTTCATCTAATAAATAAAGTAATCGTAAAGAAGGAAAGGCAATAAATAATAAAATAATTGCTGGTAAAATAGTTCAAATAATTTCAATGGTTTGACCGTGTAATAAATAACGATTTACATATTTATTAAAAAATAATATAAATATTAAGTATCCTACTAATATTGTAATTATTAATAAAATTAATAAAGTATGATCATGAAAAAAAATTAATTGTTCTATTAAAGGAGAAGAACTATCTTGTAATCCTAAATTTGCTCATGTTGACATAAGTCTTCTAAAAAAAGTAATTTACTTTATATATGGGGCTTAAATCCATTGCACTAATCTGCCTCATTAGAAATTAATTAGTTAATAAAGGTAGTTCAGAATAACTATGTTCAGCTGGTGGTATATTTTGTAGTCATTCAATTGATGAATTTAATTGTATTGGAAATAAAACTTGACGTTTTGTAATTATTCTTTCTCAAATAATGTAAAAAAAATATATAATTCCTAATATAGAAATAGTTGATCCAATAGTAGATATTATATTTCATACGGTGTATGCATCTGGGTAATCTGAGTAACGTCGAGGTATACCGGCTAATCCTAAAAAATGTTGAGGAAAAAAAGTTAAATTTACTCCAATAAATATAATTATAAATTGACTTTTTAATAATTTATTATTTAAAGTTAAACCTCTAAAAAGAGGGTATCAGTGTACAAATCCTGCTATAATTGTAAATACTGCTCCTATAGATAATACATAATGAAAATGAGCAACTACATAATATGTATCATGAAGAATAATATCAAGGGAAGAATTAGCAAGAACTACTCCAGTTAATCCTCCTACTGTAAATAAAAATACAAATCCTAATGATCATAAAATTGCAGGAGAGTAATTAATTTGAGTTCCGTATAAAGTTGCTAATCAACTAAAAATTTTAATACCTGTTGGTACAGCAATAATTATTGTTGCTGAAGTGAAATATGCACGGGTATCTACATCTATTCCTACAGTAAATATATGATGAGCTCAAACAATAAATCCTAATAAACCAATTGCTAGTATTGCATAAATTATTCCTAATGCTCCAAATGTTTCTTTTTTTCCTGATTCTTGACTAATAATATGAGAAATTATTCCAAATCCAGGCAGGATTAAAATATAAACTTCAGGATGACCAAAAAATCAAAATAAATGTTGGTATAAAATTGGATCTCCTCCTCCTGCTGGGTCAAAGAAAGATGTATTTAAATTTCGGTCAGTTAATAATATAGTGATAGCTCCGGCTAATACTGGTAAAGAGAGTAAAAGTAGTAAAGCTGTAATTGCAACTGATCAAACAAATAGAGGTATTCGATCAAATGTAATTCCTATTGATCGTATATTAATTACTGTAGTAATAAAATTTACTGCTCCTAAAATTGAGGAAATTCCTGCTAGATGAAGAGAAAAAATAGCTAAATCAACAGAAGCTCCCCCATGAGCGATAATAGATGATAAAGGAGGGTATACTGTTCATCCTGTTCCAGCCCCATTTTCAACTATTCTACTTGTTAATAATAATATTAAAGCTGGGGGAAGCAATCAAAAACTTATATTATTTATTCGTGGAAAAGCTATATCTGGGGCTCCTAATATTAAAGGGACTAATCAATTTCCAAATCCACCAATTATAATTGGTATAACTATAAAAAAAATTATAACAAAAGCATGGGCAGTTACAATAACATTATAAATTTGATCATTTCCAATTAATGAACCTGGATGACCTAATTCAATTCGAATTAGTATACTTAAAGAAGTTCCAATTATTCTTGATCAAGCTCCAAAAATAAAATATAAAGTTCCGATATCTTTATGATTAGTAGAGAATAGCCATTGTTGCGATTAAATGGCTGAAAATAGGCAATAAATTGTAAATTTATTTATGAGATAATTCTCTTTAATCAAATTAAAAGCTTTATAGTCAATAATGACATTAGACTGCAATTCTAAAGGAGTAAATATTTACTAAGGCTTAAAAGGTTATATTCTTATATTTATAGCTTTGAAGGCTATTAGTTTTATTAACTTAAAGCCTTAAAGATTAAAATAAAGAATATAAACAAGAAACTAAAAATAACCCTACTAAAGAAATAAATGAAATAATTATAAAAATAATTATATTTATTGACTTATAATTTGAATTATTAATTCAATTAATTTCATAATAATTTAATATGAAAGCTCTGTAAGATAATCGAATATAAAAATATAGTGTAATTAATGTTATAAATACTATAATTATTAATAAAAATAATTGTGAGTTTAGAATTAAAGATTGAATTACAATTCATTTTGGGAAAAATCCTAAAAATGGGGGTAATCCTCCTAAAGATAATAAATTAAAAAAAATTAAAATTTTTATATTTTTAGAATAATAAAATAATGAAAATAATTGATTTATATGTGAAATTTTAAATGTACCTAATAAAAAAATTATTATAAATGTTAAAAAGGAGTAAAATAAAAAATATATTATTCCTAATTGATTACTTTTATATATAGCTATTAATATTCATCTAATATGATTAATTGAAGAATAAGCTATAAGTTTTCGTAAAGAGGTTTGATTAAATCCTCCTAGGGCGCCAATAATTCTTGATAAAATAATACTAATAGTAATTAAAGGTTTAACAATTGTATAAGAAATTAATATGAAAGGAGCAATTTTTTGCCAAGTTATTAATAGTAAAGAATTTGTTCATGATAAACCTTCAATAATAGATGGAAATCAAAAATGGAAAGGGGCAGCTCCTATTTTTAATAATAATGATGAAAAAATCATTATATTTCTAAAAATATTTGGTATTTTATTTAAATTTAATAAAAGTAAAATAATTGCAAATAAAAATACAGATGATGCTAATGCTTGAGTTAAAAAATATTTTAATGAAGCTTCAGTTGATATTAATTTATTATCTCTTATTAGGGGGATAAAAGATAATAAATTAATTTCTAATCCTATTCAAGCTCCTATTCATGAATTAGATGAAACAGAAATTAGTGTTCTTATTCTTAAAATTATAAGAAATAAAATTTTAGCTGAATTATTAAAAATTAAAAAGAAAAGGATTATAAACCTTTATAAATGGGGTATGAACCCAGTAGCTTAATTAGCTTATCTTTTTTTATATTTTAGTGTATGATGCACAAAAGTTTTTGATACTTTTAGAAATAGTTTAATTCTATTAAATATAATGAATATAATTTTAATTATATAATTTACCCTATCAAGGTAATCCTTTTTCAGGCAATTCATT